CGAATTTCTTTGGAATAAGATTCTGATTCCTTCGTAATAAAAATTTTCTTGTTATATCCACAATTAGGTATTGTGGAAGACCTAATTAATAAAGTCTTTCTTCACCGGAAGGTCAGAACAGAACGAGGGAAATAAATTGATCAAAATTTAATGCCATTCATTGCTACGGTTATTCAATATATAAAATTTCCATTTTTGAATCGAGGGTTTATAATATAAGACTTATCTGATCTTATCAATTTTGAGAATCTTTTTTTATCAAAAAAATAATGAATTTAGGAGAATATTAAAGATTTCATCGAAAACTTACAGCAGCTTGCCAAACGAAGGCTAAGAGAAAAAAGAGTACAGGTATAATGGGCATAACGTCTACGAGTGGATTGAAAAAGGCATAAGCCTCTGGCAATTTGGCGAAGAAAAAACTACTCGAACAAGGGGTGGGATTAAGACAGATACAGATGAAACTAAAGATATTAAGCATAGCAAACATTTCGTTCTTGTGGATTAGATAATTTGATTTTGATTGAGTTACTTTATTTTATATAATATAAATTTATATAATATAAAATTTATATAAAAAAAATAAAAAATATAAGGTAAAAAAAAAGGATTTTTTGGCATGCCTTTTTTTTCTTTGATTGAACTCTCCCAAATCAAAAATCCCTCTTTCAATTCTCATTCAAATGAGAATACAAAGACTTATACTTTCATAGAATATCTTAATTGAATTCCATATAATGATCAATTCATTTTTTGATTCTATATCTACATGTATAGAATTCTAGCAATAACATATCACATAGGTATTTGGGCTAGAATTAACGAATAACCAATACTCATATTAACTAATTATATATTATATTCGCTAATATTAGTGTATAATATTAGTTATAATATTAGTGTATAATATTAGTGTATTAGTGTTTATTAGTGTCGAATAGAAATCAAAATGGGGCGTGGCCAAGCGGTAAGGCAGCGGGTTTTGGTCCCGTTACTCGGAGGTTCGAATCCTTCCGTCCCAGATCGTTTCTACCAGAAACGGGCAAATTGGATCACAATGTATCCAACATTAAACAGAAAATTGTTAATGTTAAATTAAATAGAACGAACAATCTGTCGTTCTGAATTCTTAAGAATGATTCTTAAGAATTTATTTAGTTTCTTACAAACATAATCAAGTGTCAAATGCGGTTGGAAATACATATTTTGATTTTTTTTTTTTTACTTAATTTTTAAATCTTTGATACTCGAAGAAGTGTGAGAAATCGATACTATCGAGAAACTTCCAACTCGTGGATCATTGGAATAGTTTATTTGATTCAAAATTTATTTTATTCCAGGATTGGGAATCCATTAAGGGCCTTTCTTTGAGATTTATAATTTATTTATTCGAGAAAAATGAGATCCTTGCTGAGCCTTCTCAGCAAATACTTAATCTATCTATAGTACTCATTTATCTATAGATATAGATAAATAGGTACTATAGATAGATAATATAGACTATAATGGACTATACTCTCGTACCGGCTATAGGCTATAGTATATATATATAATGTATAATTATATATATTATATATAATATATACCCAGATATACCGGTTGAGCCAATGACTATTCATGATTTCATATTGAATCAATTCCATATCGGTTCGAAATTAAATTAGAGAAATTTTATGGTAAAACTTCGTTTGAAACGATGTGGTAGAAAGCAACGTGCGACTTGAAGGACATGATCGACTGTGGATTCTTACATCCACCATTTTCTATAAGAATGAAGATGCTCTTGGCTCGACATATTTTGTTCTGTTCTACTAGGAACCTAATTTGTGTTGGGTTCTAATCTAAATAGTACATGATGAAGCTCGAGCAGAAAGTATTGATTCATTTCATTTAGTGGGGGGAAGAATCTAGGGTTAGTGACAATCAAAACCAATAAGTTGAACCAACTTTGTAAGTATATCCTCCATATATAATCCATATATAAATATATAAATCGAAATCGAAATAAGGTTAAAATTCAAACAAGTTTGAAATAAAGTAAGATTTGTCGGAATTGGTAAAACTATTTCGATCAACAAAAGTGTATTACAGGGGAATCAATTGTTCGTATTTTTTTCCATAGTAAGAAAAAACAAACAAAAGGTATGTTGCTGCCGTTTTGAAAGGAGTAAGGATCACCGAAGTAATGTCTAAACCCAATGATTTCACAAAGCAAGGATAAAGGATTCCGGAACAAGGAAAGATTATTTTCAATTGTCTCAACAATTGGATCAAAATGCGGAATAAACATAAATTCGAGGCGAGACAAACAAAAGAGGTTAGAGACGACTCAATAAAATAAATGTCTAAAGATTTCCCTTCGAACTCTTTCAGAATTATTCGACTTGAGTTATGAGTACGAATGAGATCTCTTTTTCTTACGTAAGGAAGAAGAAAAAGCCACTTAAATCATAGTCTAATTCATGATTTTATGGATCCATTTGCTATTATATACAGAAATGAGAATCATTTTTTCTCGAGCCGTATGAGGAGAAAACCTCCTATACGTTTCTAGGGGGGGGCATTGTTTATTTATATCTATCCCAATGAGCCATCTATCGAATCGTTGCAATTGATGTTCGATCCCGAAGAGACGGAAGAGATCTTCGAAAAGTGGGTTTTTACGATCCGATAAAGAATCAAACCTATTCAAATGTCCCCGCTATTCTATATTTCCTTGAAAATGGCGCTCAACCCACAGTCACTGTTCATGATATTTTAAGGAGGGCAGAATTATTTAAAGAAGGAATCTCGAATTAATTGTTAATTTAATTATTTTATTTAATTCATTAAATTTTAAATTAATTAAATTTAAAGTATCTAAAGTCAAAATATTAAATAAAAAAAGAGGGTAACTAGCATCCATCTTTGTGTAATTATTTACACAGAATTTGATCTTTTCCTGGTCTATTCATACTTATTTAGTTTTTTCTTGTGGAATTTGAATTTACCAGCAAAGACGGGTAAATTTTGCTTATTGTACCTCTATTGATTAAATGAACTCGAGATTTTTCTCTAACCCGTCTTTTTTTCATTCAAATTTATTATTTATGTTGTGCCAATCCAACGCAAGACCTTATTTTATTTACTTAATTTGTTTTATGAGCATTCTATTCATATTGACAATGATGTATTGAACAAATATAATTCAATCATAGATAAATGGATCTGTTTATCCCTACCCCATATTATATTGATTTTTCCTTCACATCTGTCAAATGATGTGTTGACAGATTTACTGTCAGACAAGACGTATTTTATTAATGAAAATGAAAAAAAAAAATGGGTCAAGGTTTTGATTTTCACAAGGTCCCGCAGGACAATCCAATTAATTTTTTTTTCGATCGTATCTATATCGTATCTATATATTTATCCGGTATATATTTATCCGGGTTGCTAACTCAATGGTAGAGTACTCGGCTTTTAAGTGCGACTATGATCTTTTACACATTTGGATGAAGCAACGAATTCGTCCAGACTATTGGTAGAGTCTAGAGGACCACGACTGATCCTAAAAAAAAAAGGTAATGAAGGAAAAAACAGCATGTCGTAATAAAATAGAACTTTGAATTTATCCTTACAGGATTGTTTTAAGTTATAAAATATTGTTTTTATTTTTGGAAGGGGACAAAATGAATTCACATTTAATTTGGGTCTAGTAAATAAATGGATAGAGTTCTATAGCCCTAATTCCTAATTCTAGTAAAACAAAAAGCAACGAGCTTATATTCTTAATTTGAATAATTACCCGATCTAATTAGACGTTAAAAATGGATTAGTGCCCAATGCGGGGAGGGAAAGGGTTTTCCTGTGAGTGAATCATTGATTCTTATTCTTTTTTTTTTTTTTTTAATCCTAATTATATTATTTTATATTTTATATGTAGAAATTGGAGATGGATGTGTAGAAGAAATAGTATACTGATAAAGAGAATCTCATTTTTTCCAAAATCAAAAGAGCGATTGGGTTGCAAAAATAAAGGATTTTTTACCCTTTTGTAATTATAATGAAGATAAACCGATTGTATAGTATATAAAAGGGGAAGAAAGGGATCCTGTTGATTGGACTCCAGACCTCCGGGGTATATCTTTTTTTTTTCTATTTATATATATTATATATATACATAATAATATATATATACCTTGATATATATACCTTGTTCGGACCATATTGCACTATGTATCATTTGATAACCCAAGAAATGCCCCCGGTGTCTCTGTTTCAAGTCGAAAAATTTAAATGGAAGAATTACAAGGATACTTCAAAAAAGATGGATCTCGGCAACAATACTTCCTATATCCGCTTCTCTTGCAGGAGTATATTTACACACTTGCTCATGATCATGGGTTAAATGGTTCGATTTTTTACGAACCCATGGAAATTTTTGGTTCTGACAATAAATCTAGTTCAGTACTTGTAAAACGTTTAATTACTCGAATTTATCAACAAAATTATTTGATTTATTCGGTTAATAAATCTAACCAAAATCGATTCGTTGAGCACAATAATTATTTTTATTCTCATTTTTTTTATTCTCAAATGGTATCAGAAGGTTTTTCAATAATTGTAGAAATTCCATTCTCACCACGATTAGTATCTTCTACCGAAGAAAAAGAAATACAAAAATCTCATAATTTACGATCTATTCATTCAATATTTCCCTTTTTAGAGGACAAATTATCTCATTTAAATTATGTGTCAGATATACTAATACCCTATCCCATCCATCTGGAAATTTTGGTTCAAATCCTTCAATGCTGGATTCAAGATGTTCCCTCTTTACATTTATTGCGACTCTTTCTTCATAAATATCATAATTTGAATAGATTTATTACTCTGAATAAATCTATTTACGTTTTTTCAAAAGAAAATACAAGACTATTTAGCTTCCTGTATAATTCTTATGTAGCTGAATGCGAATTTTTATTAGTTTTTCTTCGTAAACAATCCTATTATTTACG